ATTTTACCGCGATGAATATACTCTACTAACCATAAAGACATTGGAACAATATACTTAATTTTTGGAGCATGATCTGGAATATTAGGATTAAGAATAAGAATACTAATTCGTATAGAATTAGGCCAACCTGGAACTTTAATTGGAAATGACCAAATTTATAATGTAATTGTAACAGCACATGCATTTATTATAATTTTTTTTATAGTAATACCAATTATGATTGGAGGATTCGGAAATTGATTAGTCCCTATTATATTAGGGGCTCCAGATATAGCATTTCCACGAATAAATAATATAAGATTTTGATTACTTCCTCCTTCATTATTTTTATTAATTAATTCTTCATTAATTGAATCAGGAGCAGGGACAGGATGAACAGTTTACCCTCCCTTATCATCAAATTTATCACACTATGGTCCATCAGTAGATCTAGCTATTTTTTCTCTTCATCTTGCTGGTGCTTCTTCAATTTTAGGCGCAATTAATTTCATTACAACCATTGTAAACATACGATCTATTGGAATAACAATAGAACGAATACCTTTATTTGTATGATCTGTTTTAATTACTGCAATTTTATTATTATTATCTTTACCAGTTTTAGCTGGTGCAATTACAATATTATTAACTGATCGAAATTTTAATACCTCGTTCTTTGATCCTTCAGGAGGAGGGGATCCAATTTTATATCAACATTTATTTTGATTTTTTGGCCATCCAGAAGTATACATTTTAATTTTACCAGGATTTGGTATAATTTCTCAAATCATTTGTTATAATACAGGAAAAAAAGAACCTTTCGGAAATTTAGGTATAATTTATGCTATAGCAGCAATTGGATTATTAGGTTTTATTGTCTGAGCTCATCATATATTTACAGTTGGCATAGATGTAGATACTCGAGCTTACTTTACATCAGCAACAATAATTATTGCAGTTCCTACTGGAATTAAAATTTTCAGTTGATTAGCTACTTTACATGGTTCTAATATTAAATTTAATTCCTCCATTCTATGAGCTTTAGGATTTGTTTTCTTATTTACAGTAGGAGGACTTACTGGAATTATATTAGCTAATTCATCAATTGATATTGTTCTACATGACACTTATTATGTAGTAGCTCATTTCCATTATGTATTATCAATAGGAGCAGTGTTTGCTATCATGGGAGCTATTATTCATTGATTTCCTATGTTTTTCGGGTTAAATTTAAATTCAAGATTAACAAAAGTTCAATTTATAGTAACATTCATCGGGGTAAATTTAACTTTTTTCCCTCAACATTTTTTGGGATTAGCAGGTATACCACGTCGTTATTCAGATTACCCAGATTTTTTTTCTAAGTGAAATTTTGTATCCTCTATAGGTTCTCTTATTTCTTTAATAGGGGTAATTATATTAATTATTATTATTTGAATAGGAATTATCGAAAAAAAAATAATTAATTTTTCTTCCTTTACTAACTCTTCTATTGAATGAATATTAAATTTTCCACCATCAGAACATTCTTTTAATCAAAATAACATTATCCTTAAGTAAACTTATGATAACTTGATCTCAAATATCATTTTCTGATATAAATTCCCCTATTATAGAACAAATAGTATTTTTTCATGACCATTCAATAATAATTATTTTAATAATTACCATTCTTACAATTTACATAATTACTAATATCATAATAAATAATTTACTTTCACGGTCCATAATAGAAGGACAAGAAATTGAAATTATTTGAACAATTATTCCAGCAATTACATTAATTTTTATTGCTATTCCCTCATTACATTTATTATATTTAACAGATGAAACATTCAATTCTCAAATTTCTATTAAAATTCTCGGTCATCAATGATATTGATCTTATGAATACTCAGATTTTAACAAAGAATTTGATTCATTTATAATTCCAGAATTAGAGATAATAAAAAATTCATTTCGACTCCTAGACACTGACAATAATTTAGTTATTCCAATTAACACTAACATTAAATTTTTAATTTCATCAATAGATGTTATTCATTCATGAACAATTCCATCACTAGGAATTAAAATGGATGCAGTTCCCGGACGTTTAAATCAATCTTTTTCAATTTCGAGGCGCCCTGGTCTATATTATGGACAATGCTCAGAAATTTGTGGAGCAAATCATAGATTTATACCTATTTCTCTAGAAATTACTTCAATAAATAATTTTATTAATTTCATTAATTCATCATTGAATGGCTGAATAAAAGTGATGGTCTCTTAAACCAATTTATAGTTTAATATAACTTTCAATGAAAAAACTAGTTAATTATATAACAAAAGAATGTCATTCTTTTATTACCAATAAAAAGGTGTTTTTTAATTCCTCAAATTTTTCCTATAAATTGATTTTTAATATCTTTAATAATTATATTAATTTTAATTTTCACGATCGTTAACTTTTATTTCTTTTCTATAAAAACACCAAACAAAAATACATTTAATGCTAACAAAATAATAAAACATTCTTTTAAATGATAAATAATTTATTTTCTATTTTTGATCCCTCAACATCCTTAAATTTTAGATTAAATTGGTTAAGCTTATTAATCTGAATTATTATTACCCCATTTTCTTTTTGAGCTTCTCCTTCTCTTTTTCTAATTTCTTGAAAAAATCTGCTAAAAAAATTTTTTCAAGAAATTAGAAATAATATTAAATTATCAAAAATGAAAAACTGTTTGATTATTTCATCCATTTTTATTTTTATTCTTCTAAGAAATATTATAGGCTTATTCCCTTATGTTTTTACTTCTTCCTCTCATTTAGTTTTCACTATATTTTTTGCTTTTCCCTTTTGAATAACTTTTATTTTATTTTCATTGATCAATAAATTTAACATAGTAATAGCCCATTTAGTGCCTATAGGTTCTCCTATGATATTAAGTTTCTTTATAGTAATTATTGAAACTGTTAGAAATATTATTCGACCTATTACTTTATCTGTTCGCTTAACTGCTAATATAATTAGAGGACATCTCTTAATTCATCTCTTGTCTTCAATTTCAATATTTAGAAATTTACTTTTTATATTAAGAATTCCTTTTATAATTATTTTATTAATTTTAGAAACAGCTGTTGCCTTTATTCAAGGATTCGTATTTGTAATTTTAATTAGCCTTTATATTAATGAAAGATAATATTAAACTTATGATATTTCATCCATTTCATTTAGTAGAAAAAAGACCATGACCAATTACAAGTTCAATTTCAGCTTTATCTTTAACCTTAGGTTTTGTTAGATATTTTCAGAATTTAAGAATATATTTAATTTTATTAGCAGTTTTAATAATTGTTATTTCCTCATTTCAGTGATGACGAGATATTTCACGAGAAGGTTCTTTTCAAGGATTTCATACGCATTGAGTTTTAAATGGGTTAAAAATAGGAATAATTTTATTTATTTTATCAGAAGTTTTTTTTTTTATTTCATTTTTTTGAGCTTTTTTTCATAGAAGCCTTTCACCTAACATTGAAATTGGGAGCCAATGGCCTCCTAAGGGGATTTATCCTTTTAATCCGTTTGAAATTCCATTATTAAATTCTACAATTCTTATTTCATCAGGGATTACTGTAACATGGAGGCATCATGCAATTATAAACCAAAACTATATATCAGCTTTAAATTCTTTATTTATTACAATTTTATTAGGAGCTGCTTTTACACTATTCCAAGGTTTTGAATATTTTCAAGCACAATTTAGAATCTCAGATGGTATTTTTGGCTCAACTTTCTTTATAACTACAGGTTTTCATGGTTTACATGTTCTTATTGGTTCAATTTTCTTATTAGTCTCTTATTTTCGAATTAAAAATCAACTTATCTCATCAGATCATTTCTTTGGGTTTGAAGCGTCAGCTTGATATTGGCATTTCGTTGATGTAGTATGATTATTTCTATTTACATTCATATATTGATGAATTTATTATTTAATTAGTATAAAAAGTACATTTAATTTCCAATTAAATAGTTTCTAGAGAAATTAAATAATTTTCTATTTATATGTAACTATTTTACTAGTAATTTTCCTACTAATAGGTTTATTTTTTTCTTTGGCCTTCCAAGGCAAAAAGGCCAAAGAAAAAAATTCTCCTTTTGAGTGTGGATTTGATCCTTTTTCGCTTTCTCGAGTTCCATTTTCTTTAAAATTTTTTTTTGTTGGAATTGTTTTCTTAATTTTTGATGTTGAAATTGTTGTAATTTTACCTTTTCCTTTAGTAATTATAACTAAAAGTTTAATGTTTGTATTATCTTTTATTTTTATTAATTTATTAATTTTATTAGGTCTTTTATATGAATTTAAGTATTCAATGTTAGATTGACTTAAGTAATATGAATAGAAAAGTATTTAAATTATTATAAAATCTAATTTGCATTTAGAAATTGGTTATCCCTTTTCTGTTAAAATAAAGCGATAATAATTGCATTCAGTTTCGGCCTGAATTTAGAAGTTTCTATTTTTTAATAGAAGCCAAAATAGAGGCGTTTCACTGTTAATGAATTAATTGAATCTCCTATTAAAGATTAACTATTTAGGCTTCTAACCTAAAATTAATGATATTTCATTTAATCTTTTAATTTAAATGGTGTAACATAAACACTTAACTTTTTCATTGTTAAATTCCCTTCAGGTTTAAATTAATTACAAAAATTGATGCAAATAAAGTTTTTAAGAATTAAAAAAATAAAATAAGAGAGAAATAAAAAAATAATTCTTTGAGGAAGAATTATTTTTCATGCCATTATTATTAATTGATCATAGCGTATACGTACATATGTTCCACGAATTATAACAATTATTATTATTAAAAATAAGATAAAAAGTAAAGTGAAATTTTTTAAGCCTAAAAATAGATAATAAGATAAAAAACTAATTAGTATAATATTTCCGTATTCTGATATAAAGATAATTGCAAATAATCAGGAGCCATATTCAATATTAAATCCTGAAACAAGTTCTGATTCCCCCTCCGCAAGATCAAAAGGCACTCGGTTTAATTCTGCTAAAATAGTAATAACTCAAATAATAAAAAGAGGTAAAAATCTAAAAATTAATGGAAATGTCTCCTGAAATTTAAGAAATGAAAGAAAATTATATCTTTGGGGGATAATAGCTAAGGAAATTAAGATTATTGCTATACTTACTTCATAGGAAATTACTTGAGCAAATCCACGATAGGAACCAATTAATGAATATTTAGAATTAGAAGCTCAACCTCTAAACAAGATTGTATATCTTGCTAAGCTTGAAATACAAAGAAAAAAAATGATTCTTATATTTAAATTTATTGCATTATTTGAAAAATAAAAAATTATTCATATTATTATTATTATTAGAATTATAATAAGAGGAGAAATAATTTGAATAAATTTATTCATATAATATATTTTATTTATTTCTTTTCTAAAAAGCTTTAATGCGTCACTAATTGGTTGAAGAAGGCCTATAATTCCTGTTTTATTAGGACCCTTTCGAATATGACAATACCCTAAAAATTTTCGTTCTATTAATGTAAAGAAGGCAATTCTTAATAATACTATTAAAATTAATATGAAAAAATAAATAAAATTTAAAATTATTAAAGGAAACTTTCATAGAGGAAGCTTAAATTCCTCGCATAACATTCTGCCACTTTAATAATTACAAAAATTGATGCAAATAAAGTTATTTATCCTAATAATTATATTTTAAAATTCCTTTCGTACTAATTAAAATTATTTTATTATTAAGATAGAATCCAACCTGATTCTCATCGGTCTAAACTCAGATCATGTAGGAAATTAAAAGTTGAACAAACTTCTTTTTTTAATATCTGCATTAAAAAAGTATCCTAATCCAACATCGAGGTCGCAAACTTTTTTGTCAATATGATCTATCAAAAAATATAACGCTGTTATCCCTAGAGTATTTAACATAAAATCATTAATAATGGGTCATTTTATTTTTAAAAAGTTTGAAATATTTTTTAACCGCCCCAGCCAAAATTTTATTAATAGTAATTACGTATTAAATAAAATTTAATAAATTCATAGGGTCTTCTTGTCCTTAATATTAATAATTGTTTCTGCACAAATTAAAAAAACTTCAATTTTTAATTTAAAGAAAGTTTTTTTCTGAATTTCCATTCTCTTAGCATTCAATTAAAATCTTATTTCAATACCTTTGTATAGTCAAAATACTACAGCAATTTAAATCTCATTGAGCAGGATTTGCATTTATTAATATTCTAAATGCGTTGTTTTTATTAAACAGTCAGAAAAGTTATTTGCCGAATTCTTTTAAATTAATAAATTTATAAGGCTATGTTTTTAGTTTAATTTAATATAAAAATTATTTCTTTTACTAATAGTATTATTTTTATTTAAATTTTTAAATTAAATTTAATAAATAATTAAAATTATTTATATTTATATTTTAATTTACTTATGAAAGTAAAAAAGAAAATTTTATTCTTTAAATTATAACTTAAAAAGAAATTTAAATTATGATAATTTTAGATTATCCCAAAATTATTTTTCTATAATTTTTGAAATTAATTTTTATTTATAGAAATACATATAATTATTTTACAGAACCAGATATCTTGTTTTTTGATAGGAATTTCACTTCTAAAAGTTAATTTTTTTAATATTGAAACATTAATTAAATTAAACATTTAGCTCAAAACATTTCGGGAAATATAAAATTTTATTGTTTTTAAATTCTCCCTTATGCTAAAGGTACATTTTTCTTTCTTTTCTATATTTATTATTTTTCCTTTTCAGTTTATTAAAAAATAAATAAGATTATTTTTATTGTAAAATAAATTAATAAATTTTATTAGTTTTTTAATATAAAAAAATGGTAATTAATACAAATTTTCATTGTAAGTGAAACATCTAATGATTTCATTTTTAAAGCACTTTCCAGTACTTTAACTTTGTTACGACTTATCTTATAAAAGAGTGACGGGCGATATGTACATATTTTAGAGCTTAATTCAAATTAACATTCTATTTTAATTTTACTTTCAAATCCTAAATATTATTATAAATTTATTTCACTAAAAAGTAATGTAATTCACTTCATTCTTAAATTTTTACTGCACCTTGACTTAATATATTTTAATTTTGTAAATTTAAACAATTAAAGTTATAAATTGTTTTTATAGTGGTATACAAATTGAAGTAACAAATTTAAGTAAGATTTTGGTGTTTTATCCATTAAAGAGCAAATTCCTCTGAAAAGCTTAAAATACCGCCATAATTTTTTGCTTTAATAATTATTACTTACTTACAATGTTAAGCTCTTAAATAATAGGGTATCTAATCCTAGTTTAATCATAGAATTTTAATTATATTTTTATTTTTTTTAAAAAAAAATTTCACCTTAATTTTTAATTATTTTTAAATGTTTTTGTTAAATTTCTTTAATAAAAGAATTCTTCTATTTGTTTAACCGCTGCTGCTGGCACAAATTTAGCTAGATCATTTCTCTAATTCTTAATAATTTTTTATTATTAAATAAAGTAAATTTTCTACTATAGTTATTTTAAAGATAGTATAAAAAAATTAGAGATTTTTTCTTATAAACCAAACCAAATTTTGAGAAATAAAAAATATTTATAAATATTTGTTTGCAGGAATTTAAAAATTTTTCAAAACTCATGTCTATCGGTTATCTCGATATATAAAAGGAAACGTATGCCAGACTTTACTGGGCAAATCTCCCTTATTTGAAAATAGGTCTTATAATTTGAGCAAAATGTAACCATCTCCCTTTTTTCTCCGAATTTATTAGTTAGTAGATGTGTACATGACTTAGTATGACCCTTTGTTACTCTCCTATGGGTCAATAGATGAGACAGCCGGTCGTCGCCCCTTATTTACAATAGATGAGATAATATTCCGGAATAGTAAAATGCCTGAATAAAGGGCTATCTTGATAGGATAAATAATGTATTATGTACTTTTACTATATTAACTTTAATAAAATTAATTATTCTCTAAAAATTCAAAATTTTTTGTGTTGACACCCAAAGTTAATTTGCATCATTTTTTGTAATTAAAAATGTTTTTAACGAATATCTTTACATTTTCAATGTAATATTTTACTTAAACTATAAAAACTTAATATATAATGATAATTATCAAAATTGTTAATCTTAATGCAATTGTAATAATATTAAAATCTTTTGTTATATTAAAATTATAATTATTTTCAATTTTGTTTTTAATACCTAAAGGGCCATAAATTTCTATTCAAGTTAAATCATTAATCGATATTTTTAGAAAAAATTTATTGTTAGTTAATAAAATAAATCTTGTTAATTCAGATAGTCCTCATATATTTATTAAAAAATTCATTTTTAAATTAACAAAAATTTTAGTAAATTTTAAAACCATAAATGTGAGTATACAAAAAGGAATTAAAAATAATAATATAAACTTTTGAGTAAAGCTTAAGAAAATAGTAGTGTATTCTGGCAATAATATCCATCTTATTAAATTTCTAGTAATTAATAAATATATTGTTAAATTAAAAATAGGATAGTTTATGAAAATATCTAAACTATTTTTTATTATAACATTAAATAATGTTCCTTTTAACAAAAGCATATAAAAAAGTCGAAAGTTATAAAGAAAAGTAAAGATAATACCAATTATAAATAGAACTATTTCTATGAAGCTTTTTCTAGTTAAAAAAAAGAATTCTATAATAATATCTTTTGAATAGAAGCCCCCAATAAAAGGGAATCCTATCAAAGAAAATATTCCAATTATTATACATCTCATAATTAAAGGTCTAAATTTAAAGAAGTCGGATAAAAATCGAATATCCTGATTTCCAATTAAATTATGAATCACAAAACCAGCGCATAAAAATAATATTGATTTGAAAATAGCATGAACAATTAAATGGAAAAATGCTAAATTAGTTAATTCTAATGATAAAGTTAATATTATAATTGATAATTGTCTAAGAGTTGAAAAAGCAATAATCTTTTTAAGATCATTTTCAAAAAAGGCATTTATTCCTGATATAATTATAGTTATTAATGAAATTTTTATTAAAAAATTACTAAAAATATTATTATTAAATAATAAATCAAAACGAATTAGAAGATATACTCCAGCCGTTACCAAAGTAGATGAATGGACTAACGCTGAAACTGGAGTTGGAGCAGCTATAGCTGCTGGAAGTCACGCTGAAAAGGGGATCTGAGCACTTTTAGTTAAACCTGCAATAATAATTAAAAAACCTCAAATTAACTCAAAGCTTTTAATAGAAGCTAACTCAAATGAATTAAAATTAATAGCAAAAATAATTATTATAATTAATATAACATCCCCTACTCGATTTCTAATAATAGTCATTATTCCAGAATTATAAGAGTTTGTTCTTTGGTAAAAAATAACTAGACAATACGAGACTAAACCTAACCCATCTCACCCTAAAATTAGTATAAATACATTAGGTATTAAAACTAATAATAATATTGATAGAATAAATAAAATAACTATCCAACAAAAAGAAATTTTATTTTTATCATTACCTATGTATCTATAGCTGTATCAAATAACTATTCTTGAAATTATTAAAACAGCAAAAGAAAATATACATCTTATTCAATCTAAAAGAATATAAAATTTATACTCAAATCTTAAAATTCTAACTAAATTATATTCAAAAATAAAGAAAGTATTATAGTAAAATATTAAAAAAAATAAAAGTAAAAATATTATTGAAAATAAAAGCAATATTAGAGTTCAATTAATAAAAATTGTTTAATGATTACACATCTGTAAATCCACAATTTACAATTTTAATTTAAACTAATTAAACATTTAATTAAATTCATTTTATAAAAAAATTAATTTTGAAAAATCACATAATCATAGGAAGAATATGAAGAAACATTAAATAATATTCTCGAGATGAAATTATCCTATTACTAAAAATTATTCAACTTTGCCCATGATTAATATAACTGTATATATATATAGAATAACAAGCTCTAAGAAAAATTATCATTATTAAGGGAAATGATATCAATAAACTATATTTTATTAATCTTATACTTAAAAATAATTCACCAAATAAATTTATAGTTATTGGGGCTGATATATTAATTACTCTAAATAAAAATCATCATAATCTTAAATTTGGGAAGATTAAAATTATTCCTTTAATTATTAAAATACTTCGAGTATGTATTCGTTCATAAATTATATTTCTTAAACAAAAAAGTCCAGATCTGCATAATCCGTGTCCAATTATCATTATTAATATTCCAAATCTTCCATGTAATTGAAATGTAATACATCCAGCTAGTGTAATTCCTATATGAGAAACTGAAGAATATGCAATTAAAGATTTAATGTCATATTGATATAAACAAAAAATACTAATTAATACAGCTCCTCATATCGAAATAATAATTAATACAAAAGAGAAATTTAGTAAATCTAGAAAAAAAAAACTTTTAAATCGATATAACCCATAAAATCCTAATTTTAATAAAACTCCTGCTAAAATTATTGAACCAGCAATTGGAGCTTCAACATGAGCTTTAGGTAATCATAAATGAAATAAAAATATTGGAATTTTAACTAAAAACCCTAAAATTATTACAAAAAAAATCAATCCTATTTGATCAAATAATCATTCATTAAAGATAATTCTTAATGACTTATTCTTAAGAAGCATTAAGATTAATAAAGGAAGAGAGCCAAATATTGTATATATTAATATATAAAACCCAGCTTGAATCCGTTCTGGCTGTGAACCTCAACCTCTAATAATTAATACAATAGGAAATAAGACTGATTCAAAAAATAAATAAAATATCAATAAATTTTCTGCTAGAAAACAGATAATTAATAAATTTATTATTAATAACAAATAAAAATTAAAAGTTTTATTTTTGTAATTATCATTTAATTTTCTTGCTATAATTATAAGTAATGAAATTCAAACTGTTAACAAAATCATAGTTAAGCTTATTAAATCGAAAAAGAAAAAATTAATAAATAAATCAGCATTGTTAAGAAGACCTTTAGATAACAAAAATAAAGTTATAATTATAAGATAAATTATAATTTGGTAAGGGTTAATTATAAAGAATAGGCATAAAATTGAAATTGATATTAAAAGAATTATTAACATTTAATTAAATTTATACTTAATATTAATTCATTACCATAATAAAAACTTATTATTACTAACAATCTTAAAGCTAAACCAGCTTCACAAACAATTCTAATTAAAAAAACGAAAATACCTAATAAATTAAATAAACAAAAATAAATACAAAGTATTAATAGTAATCTTATATATATAAATTCAATTCTCAATAAAATTATTATTAAATAATAACGATTAATAAATAATATCAAGATACCTATAAAATATAATGTAATTACTAAAGTTGTCATAAGTTGAAATAATTTAATAAAAATGTTGATTTTGTAAATCAATTTTGACTAAGTCTTTCAATTTCAGAAAAGATATTATCTCAACAAATCTCCAAAATTTACATACTAATTATTATATTATTTTCTGAAATTAAATTATTAATTTTTACATCTGTTATTTGTTTAAGCTCTTCACATCCAATTTTAATATTATCTTCATTAATCTTATTAACATTATTTTTATCTTTAACATTTTATTTTATTTATCAATTCTCTTTTGTATCAATAATAATAATTTTAATTATCTTGGGAGGGATACTAATTATTTTTATGTACATAATTAGATTATGCCCAAATAAAAAAGTAAGATTTTACAAAAAGTTAAGAGTCTCTTTTACCCTAATATTAATTTTAATTCCATATAGAACATTTATAATAAAATTAGAAATAATTAATATTAACAAAGTTTACTCAGTAAACTTTGTTAATATAATTATTTTAATAATAATTTTTTTAATTGTAATATTAACAATTATTTCTAAAAACCTAAGATGAATTAATGCCCCAATTAAAAAATTTAATTAAAAACTTATGTTAAAATTAATCAATCCTTTAAAAAATTTACCAACTCCTTCTAATATTTCTTACATATGGAACTTTGGTTCTCTGTTAGGAATTTGTTTATTAACCCAAATTATTACAGGGCTTTTTTTAGCAATAAATTTTTCAAGTGACATTACAACAGCATTTTCAATAATTTCTCATATTCAACGAGATGTAAACAATGGATGATTAATTCGTTCAATTCACGCTAATGGGGCATCAATTTTTTTTATTTTTATTTATATTCATATAGCTCGAGGGATTTATTATTCCTCATTTTTTTTCAAAAATGTCTGAATATCTGGAATTTTAATTGTTTTTGTATTAATAGCTACAGCCTTTTTAGGTTATATTTTACCTTGAGGGCAAATATCTTTTTGAGGAGCTACCGTAATTACTAATCTAATTTCAGCGATCCCATATATTGGGATATCAATTACTTATTGAATTTGAGGGGGATTTTCAGTAGACAATAATACATTAATTCGATTTTTCACTTTACATTTTCTATTACCTTTCATTTTATTATTATTAGTTATAACCCACATTGTTTTGATTCATGAAAAAGGATCTAGAAACCCCCTAGGTGTAACAATAAATTTAGATAAAATTCCATTTCATCCATATTTTACCATTAAAGATTTATTGGGAATTTTTGTAATTTTAATAATTTTTTCCTATTCTGTTATTATTAATCCTTATGGATTTATAGATGCAGAGAATTTTAATATTGCTAATCCTATAATTACTCCACCTCATATTCAACCGGAATGATATTTCTTGTTTGCTTATGCAATTTTACGTTCAATTCCAAATAAATTGGGTGGAGTAATTGCCTTAGTAATATCAATTATCATTATTTTAAGCTTTTGTTTTACAATAAAAAATAAAATGTCATCTTTTTATTTTAATGTTTTATTCAAATTAATATTTTGAATTTTAGTAAATTGTTTTTTTATATTAACATATCTTGGAGCAATACCTATTGAATACCCTTTTGATTTAATAAGTAAAATTACAACAATCATTTATTTTTTAATATTTTTAATCATTCCTCTATGTTAAGACTTTTTAACTATAAATTAAGTATATATTTTGAAAATATAAAAAAGAAGTTTTCTAAAAGTCTTATATCAACTGAATTTTTTCATAAATAAATTCTAAATTTATCGCATTAATCTGCCAAGCTGAATTAGAATTTAAATTTCTAATAAAGGTGGGGGGGAGGGGGGTTTTTCAAAACTCATGTCTATCGGTTATCTCGATATATAAAAGGAAACGTATGCCAGACTTTACTGGGCAAATCTCCCTTATTTGAAAATAGGTCTTATAATTTGAGCAAAATGTAACCATCTCCCTTTTTTCTCCGAATTTATTAGTTAGTAGATGTGTACATGACTTAGTATGACCCTTTGTTACTCTCCTATGGGTCAATAGATGAGACAGCCGGTCGTCGCCCCTTATTTACAATAGATGAGATAATACATTGCATGCATAAATCTTATTAAAATTAAACTGCAAATTTAAAAATTGATAAACTATATTTATCTAAGATTTTAAATAAAGTAAGCTAATTAAGCTATTGGGTTCATACCCCAAATATGATTATAAAGATCCTTTATTAATTTTTTTTAAAAAAATAATACTCTGAATCATTATTATTTCAATTTTAATTTCTATATCATCAAACTCATGATTTATCTTTTGATTAATAATAGAAATTAACATAATATCTTTTATTCCAATCATAAATGAATTTAAACTAAAAAATTATAATTCTATAATCATATATTTTATTATTCAATCTTTCTCCTCTTCTCTTTTTTTTATATCTTCTTTTCAATATAGGCTTTTAAATGTAGAATTATTTCTTAATTTAATTAATATTTCAATTTTAATTAAATTAGGAGTGATTCCATTCCATTTTTGGTTAATATTAATTAGAGAGTCATTAAACTTTAATTCACTTCTCATTTTATTAACTATTCAAAAAATTATTCCTTTATTAATTATTGAGAAATTCTTAAATAATTTAATAATACCTTTATTTGTTTTATCTTCATTAATAGCTTCCATTTTAGCAATAAAATACAAATTAATAAAAAAAATCTTGATTTTTTCTTCAATTTCCCATCAAGGATGAATTTTATGTCTAATTGCTAAAAAAATAAATTTTTGATTTTCATACTTAATTATATATTCAGTTATTATTTATACTGTTATTAGTAATTGTAAGATAATTAACTTTAACAGATTAAATAATTTAACAAGAAATAAGGTAAGAGTGAAGATAAAAAATATCATAATCATATCAATAATATCTTTAGCTGGTATACCTCCTTTTCTTGGGTTTTTTATAAAGATTATAGCCATCTCATACTTAATTAAAATAAATTTAATCTTTATTATTGTTCTTATTATTTCTTCATTAATTAATCTATTCTTTTACTTACGAATTTTAACTCCATTTTTTTTTATTAATCTAAAATTCTTAACATGAAATTTCCAAATAATGAAAATAAATGCTTTAATTAAAATTAATATAACCTTTCTTGTTATTTTAATTAATATTTTTTCTTAAAAAAGATTTTAAGTTAAAAAAACTATTTACCTTCAAAGTAAAAATTATTATTAATAAATCTTAGTAAAAGAAATTACTCATAAATAAATTTACAATTTACCGCCTAAACTTCAGCC